GGTGAAAAAATAACCCGTTTGATCGAATATGCTACTAATGGATCTCTACCCCTTATTATAGTGTGTGCTTCCGGAGGAGCGCGCATGCAAGAAGGAAGTTTGAGTTTGATGCAAATGGCAAAAATTTCGTCCGCTTTATATAATTATCAATCAAACAAAAAGTTATTCTATGTATCAATCCTTACATCTCCTACAACCGGTGGAGTGACCGCTAGTTTTGGTATGTTAGGAGATATCATTATTGCCGAACCCGATGCCTACATTGCATTTGCAGGCAAAAGAGTAATTGAACAAACATTGAATAAGACAGTACCTGAAGGTTCCCAATCGGCTGAGTATTTATTCGACAAAGGCTTATTCGACCCAATCATACCACGTAATCCTTTAAAAGGTGTTCTGAGTGAGTTATTTCAACTTCACGATTTCTTTCCCTTGAATCAAAATTCACTTTAGATTGTTCCTTTTTTTTTTTCAGATCTATTTTCTTTCGACCTATATTCCTGATTAGTGATCAGGAAGACTCTATCAACAGGATAAAAGAGTTAACTCTTTCTTCTCCAAAATTTGGAAAAGAATTTATGTTCTCTTCTTACGTATTTTTTATAGATATTGAATAATTTCAATATCTATAAAAAATACAATTGAAATCGTGGATTTTGCTAAATTCCCCCGAGAATCTCATTTTTACAAGGAATCCATGTATATTGTTGGATCGGGTTCGTTAGAATAAAATAGAAGAAAATCCTTTGCGAATTTATAAGAAACTCTTTCGTTCTTTATCAAAAGATAAGGACAAAAGAACAATAATACTAAATAGAATGGTGAAGGGGGGTACACTTATATAGTTTATTATAGTTCTATATTTATTGTACCTATTATTATATACTTATAATTGATATACTTATCATAAGATATCTTTAAAACAGGTACAAATATTAAATCGAGGTATATAGTCTATGACAATTTTCAACTTTCCCTCTTTTTTTGTGCCTTTAGTAGGCCTAGTATTTCCGGCAATTGCAATGGCTTCTTTATCTATTCATGTTCAAAAAAACAAGATTGTCTAGATCCGGCGGGACCCAATCGCATCAATTTATTTCAAGAATTTTACTTGGATCCTAATAGAGTTATCTATTTATTGGAATATAGTCCAAGATATGGCTTCTTCCGAACACCTGTGAAAGCGCTGTTATGCGCCCGGAAACATTATATGTGGATAAAAGCATTATAGCTATTTTAAAAAGGATCAGCAGATGTCTGAAATCAGAAGTCAGTATATCTATATGTATATATCCATAGTGGGATCCTATGGCGGAGATACTGTACTTTTTTACCAAAATGATTCTTTGAATTATTCCAAATGATTCATATCATAATAGTGCTAGTTGATGAGAGTTACTTCGGGAACAAAAACATAAAAACATAAAGTCAAAATTTTTGGGGTTATTTCCAATAAAATGCAACTGGATCTAGTATGAACTGGCGATCAGAACGTATATGGATAGAACTTATAACGGGGTCTCGAAAAACAAGTAATTTCTTCTGGGCCTGTATCCTTTTTTTAGGTTCACTAGGATTCCTATTGGTGGGAACTTCTAGTTATCTTGGTCGAAATCTGATATCCATATTTCCGTCTCAGCAAATCCATTTTTTTCCACAAGGGATCGTGATGTCTTTCTATGGGATCGCAGGTCTCTTCATTAGCTCCTATTTGTGGTGTACAATTTGGTGGAATGTAGGCAGTGGTTATGATAAATTCGATAGAAAAGAAGGAGTAGTGTGTATTTTTCGTTGGGGATTTCCTGGAAGAAATCGACGCATCTTTCTTCGATTCCTTATGAGAGATATCCAGTCGATTAGAATAGCGGTTAAAGAGGGTCTTTATCCTCGTCCCGTACTTTATATGGAAATTAGAGGACAGGGGGCCCTTCCACTGACTCGTACTGATGAGAATTTGACTCCGCGAGAAATTGAACAAAAAGCTGCGGAATTGGCCTATTTCTTGCGCGTACCAATTGAAGTATTTTGAAATGAACCGAAGAATGAGTGTTTTCTCTGCATTGGGGAAGGAACTCAGTAATCCTTCTTGTTATAGAACTCATATATATATATATATTTTCATTTCATAAAAAAAAATATTGGATAGAGTTGAGCAATGAAGTCGTTTCATTAAAAATTCACAGATTCAAAATGACAAAAAAGAAAGCATTCACTCTCCTCCCATATCTTGCATCTATAGTATTTTTGCCTTGGTGGATCTCTTTCTCATTTAAAAAAAGTCTAGAATCGTGGGTTATTAATTGGTGGAATACTAGCCAATCCGAAGCTTTTTTGAATGATATGCAAGAAAAGAGCGTTCTAGAAAAATTCATCGAATTGGAAGAACTATTTCTTTTGAACGAAATGATAAAGGAGTACCCGGAGACACATATACAAAAGCTTCGTATAGGAATCCACAAAGAAACGATCCAATTGGTCAAGATGCACAATGAGGGTCATA